AAAGGATTTCCAGAAATTGACAAAGTAAAATTTCCATTTATTCATCAGAAGAAACGTTCCTTTTAAAGCAAGAATGGATTTTCCTTGATACCTAACATAATGCATGAAAGGATCTTTGAACAACCATAAATTTGCTTGAAAAGCCCTGGGAAAGTGCTCTCTTTTTCCATAGAAATAAATTCGTTCAATAAGGGCTCCAGAAGATGTTGATCGTAAGTGAGAAGATTGGTTACGGAGAAAGAGGAAGCCGGATTCATATTCACATACATGAAAAGTATATAGGAAGAAGAATAATCTCTGATTTCTTTTTGATTTTGAAAAAGAAGAACTGGCTTTCTTTGAATTTGAAGTAATAAGACTATCCCAATTATGACATTGATGGAGAAAGAATCTTAATAAATGCAAAGAGGAAGCATCTTTTATCCAATAGCGAAGAGCCTGAACTAATATTTCCAGATGGGCTGGGTAAGGTATTAGTATATCTAATACATAATTTAAATGTGAAAAGTTGTCCTCTAAAAAAGAAAATATTGAATGAATTGATCGTAAATTTTCGGATTGAACTACCCCTTTCCTTTCTAGGGAAGATATTAATCGCAGAGACAATGGAATTTCCATAATGATTGAAGAAACCTCTGACATTATTTGCGAATAAAAAAGATGGGTCTGCCCCAAAAAAGGAGTCTGTTTAGAGTCATTAACAGAAAGAATCAAATGATTCTGTTCATACATTCGAATGATTAAACGTTTCACAAGAAGTAAGCTGGATTTATTGTCATAACCTGCATTTTCCAACAAAATGGATCTATTTAAACCATGATCATGAGCAAGTACATAAATATACTCCTGAAAGATAAGTGGATATAAGAAGTAGTGTTGTTGAGATCTATCTAGCCCTAAATAGCTTTGGAATTTATCCATTTGAAATTCTATTTAAATGAAAGGTAGAGGATTTTGGGGGTTATAAATGATACATAGTGCGATACAGTCAAAACAAGGTATTATAGTACAAACCGAATAGATACCTCGGATCCAGATAAACTTATCAACAGATTCTCTATCATCTCGTTTTCCATTTAATTTTAAGTTTTTATGTTCGTTTTCCTTATAGGATGACAAGATGATTAGAAATCCTTTACTTTTTTCAACCCAATCGCTCTTTTGATTTTGGAAATTTATTTATCAATATACTGTTTCTTATACACATAATCTCCATTATTCCATTATAGAATGGAGAGTGGTAATATTTAGGATTCATTAAAAAATCAAGAATATTTTTTCCTGGGAGAAAGCCTTCCCGTATTGGGCACTAATATTTTTTTAACGTCTAATTAGATCGGGTAATCATTCAAATTCAGAATGAAAGCTCGTTGCTTTTTCTTTCCCTATAATAAAAATGAAATTAATTGAAGCCGTGGGGCCCTATCCATTTATTAATTTGACCCAACTTGAAATTGACTTCGGTTTGCTCCCTTTCAATAATATAAAGAAGGCTTTGTACCGAGCCGTAAAGAATAAAAAAAAAAAAAAATATTCTCAGAACTCTTAATTGATACGACATGCTATTTTTTCCATTCATTCCCTTTCAGGATCAGTCGCGGTCTTCCAAACTTTACCGATAGTATGGACGAATCCCTCGCTTCATCTAAATGTGTAAAAGATCCTAGCCGCACTTAAAAGCCGAGTACTCTACCATTGAGTTAGCAACCCAAATATAAAAGGGTATGTAGATACAATCAGAATAAAACAAAATTATTAAATTAAAGCATTACTCTACGAAATAAAAAATATAAAAAAAATTTCTACTCTATTAAATTTTCTACTCTATTTGGAACATAAAAAAGACTAAATCAGAATCAGATGAAAAAATAAAAATTTGCCCGACCAAAAAAATAAATAAATGTAAAAATGCTAGAACATCCCCTATTTCTATGTTATCCAATCAAAAATCCGGGTATCAAAGCTAATCCAACGAACCCATCATTTGAATCAACAGTAAAAATAAAAAAGAAAACCTATGGGACGGAAATAAATAGATCTGCTTATCACGATGAATTATATTTGTTCGATACAGCGTTGTCAACATAAAGGTAAAGAAAAGAATACGATGAAAAAATACAAAAACTTAAATTGAATTGAATAATAGTAAAAAAAAGGACTTATGTTGGATTGGCACTGCATATATCTATATTTTTATATACTTATACTAAATTTTTAGTTTTTAGATTAAATGGAGAATAATATAAAAAAAAGGAATCCATATAGAATAAAGAACTTCTATTCCTTGTTTATTATTATTATTACTTGGTATTAGAGTTCAAATGAAAATCACCCGATTACAGGTAATGCCATAATTTTCTATTTTTTGAGGATCAATCAAATAGGGTTTCCTTAGAAAAATATTCTATAGAAAAGGATTCTATAAAAGCAATGATAAATAAAATAGATACGAATAGACCAAGAAAGGAAATAAAAAAACATAGTATAGAAAAGATATCCAAAATGATATAGAAATCACTATCCTACCCTTTTTTTATTTCCTTAATTTAATTTTGTTTGATTAGGGCAAAGTTACTTAAAAACCTCTGCCTTTTTTAAAATATCCTGAACAGTTCCTGTAGGCTGAGCGCCTTTTTCAAGGAAATAGAGAATAGCGGGAACGTTTAAATAAGTTTGATTCTTGATAGGATCATAAAAACCCACTTTCCGAATATCTCTTCCTTCTCTTCGAGATCGAACATCAATTGCAACGATTCGATAGACGGCTCATCGGGATAGATGTAGATGAAAAAGAACCCCCCCCTAGAACCGTATAGGAAGTTTTCTCCTCGTACGGCTCGAGAAAAAATGATTCAAAGTTTTATCTATGGATAAAATTTGATTAGAATAAATAAAATAGGAAAGGAATCCGTACAATAACTTAATAAATTCTATAATTTCAATTTCACTCATTTTTATTTAGCTTACTTCCTGAAAAAGAAAAAATCATTTGTACTCATAACTCAAGTTCAATAATATCTCAAATATCTCAAAGAAAAATCTTTAATTTAATATTTTTTTTGAGTGGTCTTTAACCCACCCTTTTTGTCTCGTTTAAAATCTATTTTGATTCGTTATTCGGATCCGTGAGACAATTGAAGTGGTGTTTCCTTGTTCTGGGATCCTTTATCTTTGTTTTAAATCATTGGGTTTAGACATTACTTCGGTGCTTCTTAATCCTTTCAAAATGGTAGCAACATACCCCTTTTGTGATTTCTTTCTATCAAAGAATCATACCGACGGTTGATTCGTGTGCGATACACTGCGTATCGAAAAAGTTTTAGCCGTTCCAACAAATTTTTTGAATTGAAAAATTGCTCGAATCGGATCCTTTCGATTTCTATATCGAAGATATACTTACGAAGTTGTTCCAATTTATGAATTGGCATTAACCCTAGATCGTTGCCCCTGAGAAATTAATCAATTTTCTACTCGAGCTCCATCATGAACTATTTATATTACAACCAAAAAAAAAAAAAGAAGGGCTCTAGTAAAATAGAACAAATGACGTCGAGCCAAGAGCACCTTCATTCCTATATAAAATGGTGGATATAAGAAAAAGAATCCACACCGGATCGTGTCCTTCAAGTCGCACGTTGCTTTCTACCGCATCGTTTTAAACGAAGTTTTACCATAACATTCCTCTAATTTGGAACCAGTACGGAATTGATTCAATTATGGAATCATGAATAGTCATTGGTTCAGTCGGTACAGAGACAAAGTAATTTATATTTTTTCTTATCTACATAGATAATAGATAAGAAAATAGATAATAAAGATTTTTCTGAAGAAATATTAGCAAGACCCCAGCTTTTTTGTATGAATGGAACGTTTTTTTTATAAATATCTATTTCACTAACAGAAATATCTAGAAATCTAAACTAAATAGATATAGAAAAAACATAACTAACAGAAATCACAAGAAAAAAGAAATTCTATTTAACTCTGCTTCTTCAAGTGACTCAATAAGGCCCATTTCCAACTTCCCAAAGAGTCAACCCATAAGGAATCATTACAAATCTTGATACTTGAAAAAGTTTCCAAATTCTACATCATTATTTGAGTCAAGTTTTACAGTAAAGACTCCCTTTTATTATCATTAGAAATATAATGAAGAAAAATCTCTGTTTCTTTTCGAATGGAATTGTCAATGATGTAAAACAAATAAGCTAAATCAAACAATAAAATCGAAAATATATATTATATCATTGTTAAATAAAATATTTTAGGGATGCCAATTCTTTTTCACAAAAAGGGAAACACTTTTGTCACTGAAACAGGATAAGAATACATACCTATACGTTATGCGCTTCCTCTTTTATATGTATTTTCATTTCATTTTTTTTTTTTTTACCTGATGAGGTTAAGTAATCTTTCTACAACTATGATCTACGGCCCATCTTAGCTTTATCTGGGTCATAAAGGGGTTCAGTTACTTTTGCATATCATTTAACTCGATTTAGTTCAGTTTGTGAAAAACTCAGATATGCTTCCGCAAAGAATCATTCAAAATCAAAAAAGAAGGAGGAATAATATAATATTTAATATTCTATGCAATATTAGACCTTGAAACAGAACCTCCTTGAACAAAAAACAAATATTAGGATACAATGGAAACGCTCTGGGACGGAAGGATTCGAACCTCCGAATAGCGGGACCAAAACCCGTTGCCTTACCGCTTGGCTACGCCCCATTTCTATTTTTATTGGACACTAATACTAATAAAGAATAATATTGGTATTAAGTCTTCGTCAATTCCAGTGCAACTATCTAGAGAAACTCTTTTTTCGTTATCTTTATAGAATCTATTATAGATTCATGCTAGGTTTTTGGCATGTGTATATCTAGAATTCAACTGAATTTATTGATCATTACATATAATTCAATTAAGATATTGTATGAAAGTATGATTTCTTCTATTCTCCTTTGAGAATTGGAGGATTTTTGATTGAGCAGAAAAAAAAGAAGGATTTTTTTGTTTACCTTACTTTCTTCATTTTTCCTTAACTCAATCAAAATGCAATTATTTCGACGAAAAAAAAAGTCTGTTATGCTTAATATTTTTAGTTTGATCTGTCTTAATTCTGCCCTTTATCCGACTAGTCTTTTCTTCGCCAAATTGCCCGAAGCCTATGCTTTTTTGAATCCAATCGTAGATGTCATGCCAGTTATACCCCTGTTCTTTTTTCTTTTAGCCTTTGTTTGGCAAGCTGCTGTAAGTTTTCGATAAGAGCTTTAATACTATCCTAGAAAATTCATGATTTATTCGAGAAAAATTATAACAATTGATAAGATCAAATAAGTCTGACAGTATGAAACTTCGATTCAAACTCTCGGATAGTCGCGATAAATCCGGCTCGCCCTATTTCCTTTCCCCATTTTAATCCTTTTTCGGGGAAATACCTTATGAGCTTAGGGTCCCTTAGAATATCTAATTGTGGGTATGAAAGTGATTGTGGTAATTAAATTAAAGACTCTTATTACAAATTTCAACTTCATTTGATTTGAATTTCTGAACATTCTTTTCTATTTCTATAATTCATTTCTTGGTGTCAAAATAAGATATGTGATATAAAAGTGGAGGATCTATTATCTTTTCTCGTTTTTCTTTTTCAAAAAATGATCTTGGAGGTTGTGTAATGCTTACTCTCAAACTTTTCGTTTACACAGTAGTAATATTCTTTGTTTCTCTCTTCATTTTTGGATTCCTATCCAATGATCCAGGACGTAATCCTGGACGTGAAGAATAAAATAAAAATTTAGTTTTTCTTGGTTGATTTTACAATTTTATTAATTAATAATATTTTATTTATTTTCGCTATTCCACATATTTAATTTAATTAGGAAAAAAAAATAAAAAAGGGTTTGCAAAAATTGAAAGAAAAAAAAAATAGAAAGTCATCAACGGAAACGGAAAGAGAGGGATTCGAACCCTCGGTACGAATAACTCGTACAACGGATTAGCAATCCGCCGCTTTCGTCCACTCAGCCATCTCTCCCAATTGAAAAAGATAATTACTATGTTACATTACACATCAAGTAAGGATTAAATAAAGTATTTCTTTTACATTCTTTATCATTATTAGAGAATTAGCAATTCCATTTAGATGCTCGAAAGATCCAAATAGAATAGAAAGATAAATAAAGAAGACCTTCTTGCTTTTATTTTGTTCGAAGTGCCTTTTGGGCCTGGCCCGGTCAATACCCAGCCGGGCCTTTTTTTGTTCCAATGAAATCCCGTTTTTTTGTTTATAGGCAACATACTCTAAATACCCAATTTGGTATCTGTGTAAAAATTTCCCTTCTGGGGTTTACATATACTTCTCATTTTTGTTATAATAGAATCCAGAAATTGAGAAGGATTTTTTATTTAAAAGAATCAATTCAATTAAGTATGTATCCATTTGGATTTTCTTATGTCATTAGGGAAACCAAATTTTAGATTCAAATCCAAGAATAAGTCACGAATTCTCAGTCAACGAATAGTTAATGGTTCCCTTTTGTCATAAATCGGCTTTTTTAAGCGAAAATAGACATTTTATTTTTCAATAGAAAGGTAAGTAGAAGTTTTTCGGCATTGTCGGAAGATACGATACAATCAATCGAGGGGGTAGATCAAATACATTAATTATTAAATGAAATACAATAAGAAACGATAAAATCTAATTTTTATACATAAATTTCGATTTAGAAAAAGGATTAAAAAAGGGATGCAAGATGCAAGTACAATAAACTAAAAACTAAAGTTTAGTAATCCAACCGAAAAAGCAAAATTTTTTCCTATTGTGTATCCTTTTGGCGGCATGGCCGAGTGGTAAGGCGGGGGACTGCAAATCCTTTTTCCCCAGTTCAAATCCGGGTGCCGCCTCATCAACAAATGAATCTAAATCTCTTATTCTGTTCTGGGGATTTTGTAAAAGCTTGGAAATCCTTGAATCTAAAATTCAAAGAAAGATTATATTGGATGGATTTTTTTATAGTTAAAAAAAAAAAAAGTGCAAAAAAATTATTTTTTTTTAGACCCGTCGTTAAGAGTATAATATACTTATCTCCCAACTCCTTCAGAGAGACAATTGGGAAAGGGTACGAATTAGATCAAATAGGAAATAAAAGTATGTAATAGATTTTTTTTTACTTTGAAGGGCAAGAAAAAGGAATGGGTCTCTTTTTTTATTACTAGATAGAATAGATGTTCCATTCCATTAGTAACATTCCCTTATAGTGTCATTGTATATTTTACTTGTATTTAGTCTTTCCCGATTAGAAATCATATAGGAATTTTTGAAATGGATTTATTTGACTGGTTCATCAATAGTGTTCGGCCAGAATCCCTTTTTGACTCTGGACCATTCATTCTACTATTATTAGTGAGCAATAATGGAATAATTCTATCATAGAGAAAAGGGATATAATTCACATGGATATAGTAAGTCTCGCTTGGGCTGCTTTAATGGTAGTCTTTACATTTTCCCTTTCACTCGTAGTATGGGGAAGAAGTGGACTTTAGAACCACTCCTAATTTAGTTAACAGTATCAATTGTTTTATAGATCGTTCTGCAACGCATTTTTTATTAAAATTGAAAATTATTTCAAAAAAAAAAAAAGATCCTCATTTCAAAATTCCCTTGGATTCTAGTGGAGAAATGTATTCTATAACAGTAAAACGATTTTTCAGATTCATCGGAATAAATAGATGTATCAAAGAAATAGAATCGGGTCCTACGTCAATTCCATATATTTTTGGATTAATAACTACATAGATTGAAGATAGAAGCTAATATAGTATACCAACTTTATTAGAAAGTCAAGTACAATTTTATTTTATACATTACTATAACACTAATAGAGAGTATGATAAGAAAAAAATTTCTTTCTTACCATACTCTCGGATCTCATAGAATACCGCCGATTATAGCCCGTTGATTTCATTTAATAGAATACTTTACTTTTCTTTTTATTTCTTCAAATATGGATAAGAATTCAGAAGTAAAGTTTCATTCAAAGTAATTAATCGTTTTGGCTGACTGTTTTTACGTAAATTATAAGTAGAAAGGCAGTAGGAACTAAAATGAACAGTGCAGTAGCAATAAATGCAAGAATATTTACTTCCATAATCTCATCGTTTTTTTATTTCACAATAACTCGGGATTTAATCCCATAGAGATGATAAATCTTTCACCTGTCAATTCAATGAATGCATTACCTATCGATGATCTTGAATCGGATCAATATCATATCATGAATAACAATATCTGAGCTATTAAATTAATTCGTCGTCGAGAATTGAATAGTATAACATACGAAGATCCTTTATCCATACCGAATCTAATCTTGGATTGCCGGACCGAGCAAAAATTCCTTTTTTATCCTTCTTTTCTGTTCTTTTTTTGTATGTAGTCAAACGAAGTATCATCTAACCACCCATCCGTTTCCATTAAAAACTCAAAAAGAGAGGAATTAGGTTCTAAAATTTAATGATCCAAATTTCTTTGGAAGACAAAGAAGTATGAGAAAGATGAGGCGCGGGATAAAAGATTGAATATTCTATCAACTTCACTATTTTAGTTTTTTTAATTTTAGTTTAGGGTTTATTCTTTCTTTGACAGAATCCTGAAAAAAAAAGAGAGGAAACCTCTTCGGGATTCAATGATGCTCTCTGTCCCCTCTTTCACAGAAAATGGAGAGGCGAGTTGATGTACTTATTGGATCCGTCGGGACTGACGGGGCTCGAACCCGCAACGTCCGCCTTGACAGGGCGGTGCTCTAGCCTATTGAACTACAATCCCAGGGAAATAAGAAGAGATCTAGCAGAAAATTTGAATTCTTTTTTTTATCTTGTATCCGGTAAGGTATTTCTTAAGAACAAGAGAGTTCTACCGTCTGATAGTAGATTGGCAAATTGTTGGGCCGAGCTGGATTTGAACCAGCGTAGACATATTGTCAACGAATTTACAGTCCGCCCCCATTAACCACTCGGGCATCGACCCAACGCCTAAATTTTTTAGACGTTCCATAATAAACTTCCTTTCGTCTACCAGGCAGACTTGAGAAATACGGCTACGGATCATTTGATAGAAAATACCACTCCTATAGTCTTGAGTCTTGGTACACCCCCAGAGGGACTTGAACCCTCGTTTTCTCCGTGAAAGAGAGAGGTCGTAACCACTGGACCATAGGGGCCTACGGCCGCCTTCATAAATCAACTAGAAATAAAAGGTCCCGAGGGCCGGCCAAATCAAAAAGCACTAGAATATGGGTAATAAGACAAATACCATAATGGGTAATAAGACAAATACCATAGGTAATAAGAAAAATACCTTGAGATAATATAAAAATAGAATAGGAAAAACAGAATAGGTAATTAAGGCCTAGTAGGGCTACCTTATTAACTTTAACTTAATATAACTCAGGCCAAGATCCGTCTTTAGTAGATCCATAGTATATAAATCAAACGGAAAAACTCCTTAAGTATTCTGGGGGTTAGTTAATGGTAATCAAATCAAACTTTACCATTAAACTATATAACCTTGAAACTTTATTTCATTGGTCTTTCTCATCTTTATCTCTCTCATTCACAAAGGGTTATGCGTTGGATTCATGATCCTTCACTCTGCAGTAGATTCAAGATGGTTTACCAAAATAGGATTTGGTCGGTCAAATTATATTGACCCCTAAGTCATACTGTCAATTGACAACACGACAGGACAGGAGGGTAATAAAAGAACGGAGAAGACATAGATCTAGATATAAAAAAAATAAATTAGATAGATTTAATAATAATAAATATAATAAATATTCATATCATATAGTTTTCTGGTATTCAATATTCAAGTAGATTAGAATATCAATCAAGTAGATTAGAATATCAATCATCAATACCGTTATATTAAAAAAAAAAATAAATAGAAAATAAATATATATAAAATAAATAAAAAATATTCTAAAAAAATCCCAAAGCATA